TTATTTGATACATTGTGGTCAATCACGTACGATTGGTGAATTAGTTGAAAGTAAGGAAAGAGAGGGATTCGAACCCTCGGTAAACAAAAGTCTACATAACAGTTCCAATGTTACGCCTTCAACCACTCGGCCATCTCTCCGACATCAGGATTATGACTGAGTACCGGGGTGAATAGCGAGTTATTCATCGTTTTTTAGATTATGGTTAATAGATACTTTTTTTGACCGGAAAAATTGGAATTGGAAGTAGATAGAAGGTTTTTTTTATGAGTCCGCTTTTATGTTAGTTCGTACTATACAATTCCTTTGTTTGTGAGAAAATTTTCTTACAAAAGAAAAGGTAAACGAAATCAAAAGAGTTATATAATGGATTACTACCTATGCCAAGATCGCGTATAAATAGAAATTTTATTGATAAAACCTTTACAATTGTAGCCGATATCTTATTACGAGTCATTCCGACAACTTCCGGAGAAAAAGAGGCATTTACTTATTACAGAGATGGTGCGATTTGATTATCATTATTTTTTTTATTTCTCGCCGATTTGGAATAGAAAGAAAAATAAGTATTGAAAAAAAAATCTACGCTTTTGAAGGTGACGTTTAGAATATAAAAAAAGCAATCCCTTCTGTCATGTATCCACGATTAATGCAGCCTTAGATACTTCAATTGTGAATTATAGTATTGAGCAAAAGGTTTTTACCTATGGTTCCCCGTATTAGAGATCCATCCTACTACACTAATACAATATACGAATAGGAGGCATAGGGGAAGAAGCACTACGCCGAGAAATCAACAACACAAAAACTTTCTTCAAAATGATTCCCTTTCTTCTTCTTCTTTGGGATTGGGACCAATTAAAATGGTTGGAACAATAAACATCCATCTCGTTCGTACTTTGGATACCCGTATAACCATTGAAGACTGTTGAAGTGACTAATTCCTGGAAATTTAGGGGCGTTGAGAACAAAGAAATTTTTAGAGTTTACTTTTTTATTTTTATCTAGCATGAACCCACTTGGTAGTAAGAAAAGATCTTTTGCAAGAAGGTTGGCTAGGGATTTCTTGTAAAAACATTAGCCCCGCTTAGTTCATAATGACATCACTTTTTTCCATATATTATTTGCATTATGCACTTAAAAGGAGGAGCCGTATGAGATGAAAATCTCACATACGGTTCTGAAACGGAGAATTCGTTAAAGCGAATGACGACCGTAACGGATGTCGGCTCAATCTGAAGGAAATTATGCGGAAGCATTACAGAATTATTATGAAGCTATGCGACTAGAAATTGACCCCTATGATCGAAGTTATATACTCTATAATATAGGCCTTATCCACACAAGTAATGGGGAACATACCAAAGCTTTAGAATATTATTTTCGGGCATTAGAACGAAACCCCTTTTTACCACAAGCTTTTAATAATATGGCTGTGATCTGTCATTACGTGCGACTATCTCCACTATAGAAATAAAATAACGAACAGCTAGTCAATTAAATACTAGAAAAAAAAAAAAAAGGGCTTTCTACATAAGCATCGTCCAAAACGATTTTTTATCAGCTGTAGCAAATAAATAAACTTCATAGGTCGAAATATGAAGTGAAGACTAGATATGCCTAAATACTTTCTTTCTATGGATAAAAAAAGATTTAATTGATAGAGGAAGCACCGTAAAGATCAATTGGAAAGGTTTTGGACCGATACAACAAAAGCTGTTTATTTATATCATAATATGAGATAAATCTTAGGAATCTACTTATGTAATAGAGTCGATCCCCTAAGGTATTGAGCAGCGGTGTAGCATCAGATCCTAAAGACAGTAAGTCTTTTTCTTTTGTATTTTTTATGAAGTATGAAAAAAAGTCTTTTTCAAAGATTCTATATAAATTTTTATCTGAAAGCGGGATAGTTACCTTTCAGAAAATTCTAATATCTAATAACAGTGGACATGACTTTTTTTTCTGAAGGTAGGAGAAAAGATAAAACTTATTATATTAATTAATATATTAATTAAATCAAAATGAAAGTTTGAAACTCATGTAATTACTCTCTTTTGTTTAATCCAAGAAAAACCAAATATCTATAAGAAATCTCATTCAATTAAACATTCAAAAAGTTAAAAAACTGGTACACCAAAACAAAAGAGTTGGTTGTCGAGCCGTATGAGGTAGGAAACTCTCAAGTACGGTTCTCAGGGAGGGAATTGACCCGCCTATTCCGACCGTGGAGAACAGGCCATTCAACAAGGAGATTCTGAAATGGCGGAGGCTTGGTTCGCTCAAGCCGCTGAGTATTGGAAACAGGCTATAACGCTTACTCCTGGTAATTATATTGAAGCACAGAATTGGTTGACGATCACGAGGCGCTTCGAATAAGAACTTTCCCTTTGTTTCTTTTTTTTTTTTTTTTTCTATATATCTTTATTTGTTTTTACAATTAATCGTTTTTTAGTTTCTTGGCCCTCTCGGTCAAATAAAACAGATTCTTTTTTTATAA